CTACTTTTCAAAAATCAACTTCATTGATTATTGATTGATTCAAAACACCTCTTTCTTGATCGTGATAGTTTCTATGGATCTTTTCCAAGTTAGAAGAAAGGTGAAATCACCCGATTTCCTGGATTAGATATAATCTATTTCCGTAGATTCGCTATCGGACAAATACTTTCCATATTCTTTCTCTAGTTAGATTTCGTTTTTTAGTATTGGAAATTTTTTTGAAGTTCATTGCTGAATAAGTTCTATTCTCTTTAATAAAAAAAAAATTCAATAAAATAAACTTCCCTTTTTGTCCACTACTCTATTCGAATTCTACCTAATAAATAAAAAAAAAGTTCTGATACATCTGGAAAACTGACACCACGACTAAGAATTTTTGACGAACAGGATCAAAAAGAATCAATCATTACTCTTTCGACATAAGAAAAGGAATTTTCTACACCCTTTAATCTTGTGTCGAAAGAGTAAGAAGACGAATAATCCCCCCGAGACTTATTTGTTTTGTTCCTCACATTTACATTTATAATTCTTTTTCCTTATGCTAATAAATCTATCTATCCCAATTGGATTCTGATTCTATTTGAAATAGAATCAAATGCCTTAGTTTTTAGTTTTATGACTTAGAACATTGAAATATAGTAATCATAACAAAGTAAATAAAAGGTTTTTCAGCATTTCATTTTTTTTTTATCATACATAATCGACAACAATAATTGCGTTCTTTTTACGAACTTGGTGTCAATAAATCTGCGAGTCTAGAAATTCATTTCGGCTAATTGGACCTTCTCAAATTGTTTCTTTTTAAGAACCAAAAAGATTTGTGCCAAAATAACAGATCCCAAGAAAAATAAAAGACCTTGGACACGTGATGGATCTTGAAGTACTATTTCGGCATCTCCCTGACCAAATCCACCAACATTAGGATTACTGGTTAATGGTTGATCCACTTTGATGGATTCACCCTCTGAAACAAGAAGTTCTGGTCCTGGAGGGATAATATCAACCACTTGACGTCCATCCGACGGATCGGTTATGGATATTTCATATCCCCCCTTTTCTTTTCGTGTTATTTTACTTACTATACCCGCTCCTGTCGCATTATAAATTGTATTATTACTCTTGCTTCCATCGGGATAAATCTGCCCCCTTCCCCTATTACCGCCTACGTATATAGGATATTTTAAGAAGTAAGCATCTTTCTTAGTAGCGGGGTCAGGAGAAAGAATAGGAAAGGTGATTTCACTATATTTCTGACCGGGGACAGGCCCTATCACAAGAATATTTTTTTTAGTAGGACGGTAGTTCTGAAAAGACAAATTTCCTATCTTTTCTTTCATATTGGGAGAAATCCGATCGGCAGGAGCTAACTCAAACCCCTCCGGTAAAATAAGAACAGCCCCCACATTCAAACCCCCCTTCTTACCATTAGCAAGAACTTGTTTCACTTGCTTATCATAAGGAATTCGAACAACTGCTTCAAATACAGTATCGGGAAGTACCGCTTGTGGAACCTCAATATCCACGGGCTTATTAGCTAAATGGCAATTGGCACATACAATACGTCCAGTCGCTTCTCGTGGATTTTCATAACCCTGCTGCGCAAAAATGGGATATGCACTTGAAATTGACGTACGGGTTATGATATATATCATAAGCGATACCGAAATAGATCGAGTAATTTGTTCCTTTATCCAAGAAAAAGTATTTCGAGTTTGCATGGTCTAATCGTTGATCCGAAAATTTCTACAATAAATTGGGTAGGTTACTAGTATAGGTCACTATCCGCGATTCTGCTATTTATTGGAATCATTTTACTGGAATACTCTGGGATGAAAACCCCCGGATAGAAAGTTTTTTGGATTAGATTAATATTGATTGATCATTTCTCAATCATTCATTGAATGATAAATAACTACAAGTGATGGTGATACACGATTTAAATAACGGAAAATCCAATATTTAAAAAGAGTATCCAGAATTACTGGAAAAGTTGAAACAAGACCAGATATAATTTGATCATTATGAATAAATCCAAAATCTTTGTAGACAGAACCAATCATTAGTTCCCACCCGTGGGGTGAATGAAATCCGATACATAAATCCGTTATTAAAAGAATCAAAAAGGCTTTTATTGTATCACTTAAATTATATAGGAATTCCTGAGCCCAAGAGTTAAGAATAACCAGCTCTTCATTACCTAAAACGGAATAGCCGCTTAGAATAACAAAACATATTAGATTTGTCGATAAGTGCAAAATCATATGGATACGATCCTCATTGTGTATCTTGATTAATTGGATCGTTTCTTTTTGGATTCCTATAGGAAACTTTTGTAGATGTGTCTCCGAATATTCCTTCAAAATTTCGTCCAATAAGAGGATTTCCTCTAATTCTATGAACTTTTCTAGAATACTTTTTTCTTGAATATCATTCCAAAAAATTTCGGAATGACCGGCATTCGACCAATTAGTCACCCAAGATTCCACACTTTTCATAAACGAGAGAGAAATCCACCAGGGCAAAAATACTATAGATGCAAGATACAAAAGAGGAGTCAATGCTTTCTTTTTTGCCATTTTTCATCTGTGAATTGTTAATTAACCCCATCGACTCCCTGTGCTCCATATTTTTTTCACACATGAGTTCTAGACAAGGTATTAAATCTATTTATTTGTGATTTTTTTCAATATCTAGAGAAAGTACAGAAATAGACCAAGACTCTACTTCGAATTCGAATGGAGAAATAATAAACAATCTTGAGATATCTTAATTCATCAAATCTCCAACAAGTGTCTCCTTTCGATGAATGACCGAAAGAAGCACTTTCACTTTAATGAATCAATATTATTGAAATTTTGAGCCGAAAGAACTCCTTTTCTATAAAAAGAGTAAATATTTCGAAATAATTGACAATATATGATTTTTCCGCATTTTATGATTTCTCTTCATATAAAGTATCAGTTACAACAAATCTGAAGAAAAAATCAATTTCTTTTGAAATCGTTTGATATATGAGATGAATTGATTCGAGTCGTTCCACTTGTGACTCGATACAATTGAGTTGCATGGATTTAGATACGCCTAACAAACAAAAAATTGTTTTATAGTTGTTCGATATACGCCGAGTTTGGCTCGACTGAATGCTCAGGTTAAACTTCAGTTAAGTTATATTATAGAAACAAGAATGCTTTTTTCCCTTCTGCTGAAAAAGCATTCGTTCTTCAGCCAGCTCCTTTTCTCAAAGGACCTCAATTGGTACGCGCAAGAAATAAGCCAATTCCGCAGCTTTTTGTTCAATTTCTCGTGGAGTCAAATTCGCATCAGTACGGGTCAACGGAATAGCCCCTCGCCCTCTAATGTCCATATAAAGGACACGGCGAGCAGAAATACCCTCTTTGGCTTCTATTCTAACGGATTGAATATCTTTTATAAGGAATCGGAGGAATATGCGACGGTTTTTTCCAGGAAATCCCCAACGAAAAATACAAACTATTCCTTCCTTTTTATCGAATCGATCATAACCGCTACCTACATTCCAGGAAATTGTACACCACAAATAGGAACTAATAAAGAGACCCGCGATCCCGTAGAAAGACATCACGATCCCTTGTGGAAAAAAAAGGATTTGTTGAGACGGAAAAAAAGATATCAAATTTCTACCAAGATAACTAGAAGTTCCAACCAATAAGAATCCTAATGAACCTAAAAAAACGATAAGGGCCCAGAAAAAATTACTTAATTTTCGAGATCCCGTTATAGGTTCTATCCATATGTGTTCTGATCGCCAACTCATATTTGATCTAATTTCATTTTATTGGAATTGGGAGAATGCCCCAAATTTTATTTTCCTTTTTTGGTTCCAAAGGAACTCTCATCAACTAGCACTAGTTTGATGTGAACTAGTACTAGTTTGGGGTGAACCTTTAGTAAGTTTAGTAAGGAGTAATTCATCAAATTGGTTCGATCTAAAATAATAATAACATACCCTTCATATCATCCCAATATATATTGATATACATATAGATCCACCAACTTTACACATTTAGTTATGCAGTGATACTGATCTATTTGAAACTAGTTAGAATTCATTTATTTTCCTATAGATCATTTTCTGCAGGCATAAGAGCTTTTGTTTCGGCGGAAATCACATGTTATACCATATTTCATTTCTCAAAATAAATATCTGTAATCTGTAGTAGGTTACAAGTCTAAGTTTCAAAAAAAAAAAAAGAAGATCTAAACAATCTTGTTTTTTTGAACATGAAGAAATAAAGAAGCCATTGCGAGTGCCGGAAATACTAGGCCTACTAAGGGCACCAAAACAGAAGGAAAATTCAAAGTTGTCATAAGATGGGGTACCTCGGTTGACTATTTGTACCTGTTATTTTTTTGTTGAATATTTATATTTATAATTATAATCCAAAATTGTAATTATTCTGAAGTTGTAGTTCGTAGTAGTTATTATCAATTAATGCAATAATACTAATGAATTCCATTTGCAAATTCTTAGTAAATAGAACTAAATAGTGGATATATAGAATAAGTCCAAGGAATGTAGAACTAAATAAATGGACTTATTTATCTTTCTATATGAAAGAAAAGATACCTATGATAAACAACTTTAGTCTTTTTCGTCGTTTTTTTGTGTCTTGTCTTCTAATTCTAATTTAATAAAGAAAAGAAAGAGTTTCTTACAAATTTGCGAAAGGCGGAAATTGATGCTTTATTACACTATCTTTTATTACTGAATTTCCCGAAAGGGGCAACTCACCCTTTATATCTTGTTCAATTGCTAGGGACTTATTAATTAAATTCATTAGTAATGGGGAAGCTGGGTAAAAAAAAAGAGTTATCCACAATTTTGGATTCTTTCTACAATTAGATCTTAGGTTACCCAAGAAAACTACATTCTTATTTACTTTGATTTTGATAAATGTTTCCTACAAATCAAATAATGGAACTTAGTGCACTCTACTTGATTGAATTTGAATTCAAAGGAA